CCAAGGAATTCCAAGAATTCTTGTTATACATTTGTTCCAAGTCTCAATCCTCTTTTCGAGATTCATCGATATTGAATCAATTGAACGCACTTCTAACACCTGTTCCACTTTTGGAAGACCTTGCGTTATATCACCAGATCTTGATTTTTCATATATAAATGTAACTAATGTATCTCCTTCGTAAAGGATTTCCCCATAATGTCCATGAACAGTTGCTCCTGGAGTAGCCAAATAAGGCTTAGCTGATCGTATTACCACAGAGTCAACTTGAAGAATTAGAACTTGACCCGATTTTAAATGCGGTCCTTTTTTGGCTATACATACATTTTCACAAAGAAACTGCCCAAGACTAATGATTGTAGATGTCTCTTCACAACAATTGTAATGCAGAAAATACCAATTTAAATTGAATGGATTCAAAATGATGTTACTGCACGAATAGGGATTATAAATTTTACCTTTTTCATCCAGTAAATAATATTTAAGTATTTGAAAAATCTGTTTTAAATTGTCAAGTTGCAAATAGTTAGTTACCAAGATTTGATTATGGGTTATTAAATCGGAAAATAAATCAAAATTATAAATTGGAAAGCCTGTTCCTAAGGGGCCCAACGGATTCCTAATTGGAATTAGGGGGTCCTCTTTGATTGATTCTTTTATCACATTGGGAGATTTTACATCGTTGAATGGGCCTGTTCGAGAACAATTGGATGATGACAAAATTATCAAAGATTGAGATTCCTTATTTCGATTCAATAACGTATGAATAGTTCCTTGATTTGGATTAAGGGATTCTTGAATCCTTGCCTTGGAATAGGAATAAATGGAAGAAAACGGATTGACATTAGCGCGATCTGATCCATTCTCAGAGATTAATCCTGAACCCGACAGATCATTTCTTTTTCCGGTATACAAAATAGGTGACTTCGCTAAGTCGATTCTTAGAAAATCTCTAATTAAACCATTTGTCCTTATTTCAACAAAGGAAGCACAGGCCTTTTCGATCTTTTTGTCTTGGTCCCAATTCAACACTAAACAAGTCCGAACTAATTGAATACTTGTGTCCCAAATTTCAAGAATTGGGTCGTAATAAAGGATATAGTTGACAACTCGAAGTTGTAGATTATCACTTTCTTGCAAGAGATCCGGTGGGAAAAGTCTTCCTAAATTTATACCATCCGTTTTTTTATATGGGACTACAGGTTGAACCAAAACAAAATATCTTTTTTCATACCTGGAAAGTTTCATTCGTTGGATATAGAGCCAATTTTTCAATTTTTTGTATTCTTTGGAATTTTGTTTTCCCCCTCCTGGTGGTATCAATCGGAATGCCTTGTTTGTCTTTCCAGGAAAATGGATATCTCCAGAAAAGATTATTAGTTTAATTTTTTCTGCTTTTTTCTTCACTCGGACCAATCCACCTACCCGACTTCTTCTATTTAAAGTGATTTGTGTATCTATCCCAATAATACTATTGTGCCGTACCATTATGGAACAAGATTCGGCCAAAATGTGGACTTCCACGGGAATAAAAAAAAACGGATTTACTTCCTTTTGGTATTTTGGCCAAAATACCTTGACTCCTCGATACTCAATCAACTCCTCTTCATTAACGATTGAATTCAGTTCTCTAGTCTCATATTTAGTAAGTCCCGAGCTCTTTCTTATATATCGAGGATCGTCGAAATAAGCAAGAATACTATTTCTACGGAGAATACCATTTCGGGGGATTTCAATTGAGATACCTGAAGAAGGTATTAATTGGTTCTCGCCCTCTTGAATCGATTCGAGTGGGATGATGACTCTATTTCTTCGCCTCTTTGCCAATAAATCTGAATTCCCCTCGAGAACGGCCGGATTTCTGAGATTACAACGACCGGTACATGTCATTCGATTAAGTTCTGAATAATCAGGAATCCTATCTCCTTTTTGATTTTTACCAGAAAAATACGAACTAAAAAATTTGTGTCTCACTTGATTATTAGTTACTGAGGGGTTAGAAATATATCTTCGCTTAACAGAAAGAGAATAAGCGTTCATTTGATCTTGATCCTTGTGGATCGAACAGGGGCCTGGACTGGATCTCCAGGGCTCCCCTAATAATATCCATAAATGACTTGTTTTTGGTAAGAGATGAATATTACCATATGTAAATTCAGGTGCATGGTACACATCGGTATTCCAGTGCATTTCGCCTTCTGAGTCAGAATAAATATGTTTTCGAACCTTCTCTTTCAAATTCAAAGTGGATGTTCTCGCGCGAATCTCAGCAATGACTTGTTCTGATTCTACATATTGATCGTTTTGAACTAAAAGAAAACTTTTGGGCGGAATACACACATTGTGTATAATATCTTCACTTTCAATAGTTACATACAAGTCTCTAGAACATAGAAAAGCAGGATGTCCATGACGTGTACGTGTCGGATGAACCAAATCCTCATTGAATTTTATTTTTCCATTAGAAGGGGCTCGGACATGTTCTGCAGTACCCCCTGTGAATACTCCGCCGGTATGAAAAGTTCTTAATGTTAATTGAGTACCTGGTTCTCCAATAGATTGACCTGCAATAATACCTACAGCTTCTCCCAATTCGACCAGGTCGTCGTGAGCTGGGCTTCGGCCATAGCATAGTTGACAAATCCAAGATGTACTCCTACAAGTAAAGGGGGTTCGAATAGAGATTGGTTGTGCTCTAAAAGTTATGAATCTATTAACAAGTCCAACCCCAATATCTTGATTTCTAGTAGCAATGCATCGCGAACCTATATATATATGATCCGCTAATACACGCCCAATTAATGTTTGGATAAAAATCCTGTCGGTCATCATTCCATTTCGAGGACTTACAGAAATACCTCGGACGGTGCCACAATCTGTTCGACGTACAACAATGTGTTGAACTACTTCAACAAGTCTGCGCGTGAGGTATCCTGCATCTGATGTTCGGATAGCGGTATCCACAACTCCTTTACGGGCTCCGTAGCAAGAAATAATATATTCTGTTAAAGAGAGTCCTTCGCGTAAATTGCTTTGAATGGGTAAATCAATCATTTGACCTTGGGGATCCGACATTAATCCTCTCATACCTACTAATTGATGTACCTGAGATGCATTTCCTCTGGCTCCCGAAAAAGACATTATATGGACTGGATTAAAAGGATCGGTCATCCGAAAATTAGGATTCATTTCTTGTCGCAAATATTCACTTGTGGCATACCAGATCTCGATCGATTGACGTAATTTTTCTACCGCGTGTACATTCCCATAATGATGGTGTTTTTCCAAAATAAAACTTTGTTGTTCAGCGTCTTGAACTAGCCATCTTTTAGAAGGTATTGTTAAAAGATCATCAATTCCTAATGAAATGGATGCGGCGGTAGCTTGTCGGAAACCCAGAGTCTTTACTTGATCCAGGATATGTGATGTATATCCTATTCCATAGTGATCAATAAATCGACTAATAAGTCGTTTCATGGCAGTTCCGTCTATCACTTTATTGTGAAAGACCTGAGTGGGCCGTTCTGCCATCAGTACCTCCATATTGCGCTGAGTAGAATTTGACAATGGGTTTGAGTCAGTGATTGGACAACTTCCTTTTCTAGATCTTGATTCACGTAGAAATTCCGCAATTTTATAGTCCTAGTTAACCCGGCGAGACTCGAATTCCCGCTGGTAGCATAGAATTACAACAGCCCTGCCAAAACCCCTGTATGGCTTCTTCTATTTCTCGATAAAGAGAAATATGCCCAAGAGTGGTTCGAATATATATATAAAGAATTTCTTTTTTTATACTTCTTACTATTAGATAGTGTCCATAAATCTCATAATAGGTCCCCAAAGATTCATAGTGAATTTCAATGGGAGCTTCTCTTGCAGCAATAACGCGTTGATCTAGTCGCCACCGCAGCCACAAAGGACTACCTAAATTGATTCGTTTTTGCCGAAAAGCTCCAATTGCATCATAGGCGTTACAAAAAAACGGTTCTTTTTTTTTTGTATACTTATAGTTATTATCTTCATTTTGATAGTTTCTACCATTACACGGATTATACCTATTTACACAAATACCCCGACGATTTCCACTCGTTAAGACATAGAGTCCACTAAGCATATCTTGAGTTGGTGCAGAAATGGGATCTCCAATAGTTGGAGACAAAAGATTCATATGAGAAAACATAAGTAAACGTGCCTCTGCTTGAGCCTCCAAAGATAAAGGCACATGAACAGCCATTTGATCCCCGTCAAAGTCCGCATTGAAGCCCTTACAAACTAATGGGTGTAAACAAATAGCGCGCCCTTCTACTAAAATGGGGAGGAATGCCTGTATGCCTAATCTATGCAGAGTAGGCGCTCTATTCAGCAATACAGGATGGTCATCCAGAATTTCTTGAAGTATTTCCCATACAATCGGTTTTTTTTTACGAATTTGACTCTTAGCAACTCCGATGTTCGAAGCAAGATGTTTTCTAATTAGGTCACGAATTACAAATGCCTGGAAAAGTTCTATTGCTATTTCGCGAGGCAATCCACATCGATGTAATGAAAGTGAAGGGCCCACGACAATCACTGACCGCCCTGAATAATCGACGCGTTTACCAAGCAGAGTCTCGCGAACTCTTCCTTCTTTGCCTTCAATTACATCTGAAAGCGACTTGTAAACTCTATTATGATCATCCCTCATTGGTTGTCCGCAGATTCCATTATCAAGAAGTGCATCCACTGCTTCTTGTAGCAATTTTTCCTGAGATATTATTAATTCTTCTGGCGTAGCTATACTTGTTGTTAATAGATCTGTAAGAGTATTATTCCGATAGATAATTCTTCTATAGATTTCATTAATATCCGAGGTCACCAGTTTATCCTCATCTATATGATAAATTGGTCTCAACTCAGGAGGAAGAACTGGTAATAGACACAAAACCATCCATTTTGGTTCTATATTTGTTCGAATAAAATGCTTAGCCAATTCCATACGTCTAAGCAAAAAATCCTTTCTT